GATTTATGGACACTATCTAATAGTAAGAAGTCTAAAAAAAGAAAATCTTTGTATATACATCCGAACCACCGTTGGTAATATTTCTTTTTATCGAGAAATCGAAGAAGCTATACAAGGGTTTTGTAAAGCCCGCTCAGACGGTACCCAATCTAATCATAGAGATCTCAGCTAAGAAATTCTATAACACCCGTAGGGATTCAGGTTCTTTCTTTGGTTCAACTAGGACCATAGTTCCTGAATTTCTACGCAACTCAAGATCGAGAAAAGGAAGTTTTCCAATCATTGACTCAAACCCATTGTCGAACCCTACTCAGTGGAATATGGAGGTATTTATGGCGGAACGGGCCAATTTGGGCTTTCACAATAAAGTGGTAGATGGAACTGCCATTAAACGACTTATTCGCAGATTAATAGATCACTTCGGAATGGCGTATACATCACACATCTTGGATCAAATAAAGACTCTGGGTTTCCAACAAGCCACTGCTACATCCATTTCATTAGGAATTGATGATCTTTTAACAATACCTTCTAAGGGATGGCTAGTCCAAGATGCTGAACACCAAAGTTTCATTTTGGAAGAACACCATCATTATGGAAATGTACACGCAATAGAAAAATTACGTCAATCCATTGAGATATGGTATGCTACAAGTGAATACTTGCGACAACAAATGAATTCGAATTTTAGGATGACCGAACCCTTTAATCCAGTCTATATAATGTCTTTTTCGGGCGCTAGAGGAAATGCATCTCAAATACACCAATTAGTAGGCATGAGAGGATTAATGTCGGATCCACAAGCACAAATGATTGACTTACCCATTCAAAGCAATTTACGCGAAGGATTGTCTTTAACAGAATATATCATTTCTTGTTATGGAGCCCGAAAAGGAGTTGTAGATACTGCTGTACGAACATCAGATGCTGGATATCTTACACGCAGGCTTGTTGAAGTAGTTCAACACGTTGTTGTACGTAGAACAGATTGTGGCACTACCCGAGGGATCTTTGTGAGTCCTCGAAATGGAATGATACCAGAAAGGATTTTCATTCACACATTAATTGGCCGTGTATTAGCGGACAATATATATATGGGTCCACGATGCGTTGCCGTCCGAAATCAAGATCTTGGGATTGGACTTATCAATCGAATCATAACCTTTCGAACACAACCAATATCTATTCGAACTCCTTTTACTTGTAGGAGTACGTCTTGGATATGTCGATTATGTTACGGCCGGAGTCCTACTCATGGCGATTTGGTGGAATTGGGAGAAGCTGTAGGTATTATTGCGGGTCAATCCATTGGGGAACCGGGTACTCAACTAACATTAAGAACGTTTCATACCGGTGGAGTATTCACAGGGGGTACTGCAGAACATGTGCGAGCCCCTTCTAATGGAAAAATAAAATTTAATGAAGATTTAATTCATCCCACACGTACACGTCATGGGCATCCGGCTTTTCTCTGTTCTATAGACTTGTATGTAACTATTGAGAGTGAAGATATTCTACATAACGTGACTATTCCATCAAAAAGTCTTCTTTTAGTTCAAAACGATCAATATGTGGAATCAGAACAAGTGATTGCTGAAATTCGCGCGGGAACATACCCTTTTCATTTTACGGAGAGGGTTCGAAAACATATTTATTCCGATTCAGAAGGAGAAATGCACTGGAGTACCGACGTATACCATACATCTGAATTTACATATAGTAATATCCATCTTTTACCAAAAACAAGTCATTTATGGATATTATCGGGGGGTTCGGGCAGATCCAGTACAGTCCCATTTTCGCTACACAAGGATCAAGATCAAATGAACACACATTCCCTTTCTGTCGAAAAGAGATATATTTCGAACTCCTCAGTAAATTCAGAAAATAATGATCAAGTTCAATACAAATTATTTAGTTCAGATCTTTCGAGTAAAAAAAAAAGTGAGATTTCTGATTATTCCGAACTTAATCGAATCCAAAGTATCCAAAGTACTGGTCATTGTAATCCCATATATCCTGCAATTCTCCACGATAATTTTTATTTAGTGGCAAAGAGACGCAGAAATCGATTTATCATGCCATTCCAATCGATTCAAGAACAAGAGAAAGAACTAATATCCCCCTCCGATATCTCGATTGAAATACCTATAAATGGTATTTTCTATAAAAATAGTATTTTTGCTTATTTCAATGATCCTCAATACCAACAAAGAAACAGTTCCGGAATTACTAAGTATGGGTTTGTAGGGGCGCATTCAATCGTCAAAAAAGAGGATTCGGTTGAGTATCAGAGAGTCAAAGAATTTAAGTCAAAATACGGAATGAAAGTACATTGCTTTTTTTTCATTCCTGAGGAAGTGTATATTTTACCCAAATCTTCTTCCTTAATGGTACGTAATAATAGTATTATTGGAATAGATACACAAATCACGTTAAATATAAGAAGTCGGGTAAGCGGATTGGTACGAATAGAGAGAAAAAAAAAAAAAATTGAACTTAAAATTTTTTCTGGAGATCCCCATTTTCCGGGGGAGACAGATAAGATATCGCGATACAGTGGTATCTTAATACCGCCAGGAAGGGTAAAAACAAATTCTAAGAAATCAAAAAAAAAAAAAAAAAATTGGATCTATGTCCAACGGATCACACTTACCAAGAAAAAGTATTTTCTTTTGGTTCGGCCAGTAATCCTATATAATAAAAAAATAAAATACGATATAAATTTTGAAACACTTTTCCCCCCGGATCTATTGCAGGAAAAGGAAAATCTGAAACTTCAAGTTGTCAATTATATTCTTTATGGAAATGGTAAACCAATTCGAGAAATTTATGACACAAGTATTCAATTAGTTCGTACTTGTTTAGTCTTGAATTGGGATGAAGACAAAAAAAGGTCTTCTATCGAAGGGGCTCGTGCTTCTTTTGTTGAAGTAAGTACAAATGGTCTGATTCGTGATTTCCTCAAAATCAACTTAAACTTAGTGGAATCCCGTATTTCCGATATCAACAGAAAACGGAACGATTCATTAGGTTTAGGATCGATCTCCCATATTGGGTTAGATCATGCCAATATTAATTCATTTTTTTCCATTTATTCCAAGGCAAAGATTCAACAATCACTTAAACAAAATGAAGTAACTATAAGTACGTTGTTGAATAGAAATAGAAATAAAGAATGTCGATCTTTAATAATTTTGTCATCATCTAATTGTTTTCAAATGGATCCATTCAACGATGTAAAATATCAGAATGTCATAAAAGAATTAACTAAAAGAGGGGCTAGAATCCCAATTAGGAATTCGCCGGGTCCGGGTCCTTTAGGAACAGCGCTTGAAATTGCAAATTTTTACTCAGTCTACCATTATTTACTAACTCATAATCAGATCTCGGTAAATAAATATTTGAAACTTGACAATTTCAAAAAGACTTTTGAAGTACTTAAATATTATTTAATGGAGGAGAACAAGAGAATTTTGAATCCTAATTCGTGCATTAACAGTGTTTTGAATCCATTCAAATTGAATTGGTATTTTCTCCATCATAATTATCATTATAATTTTTGTGAAGAAACATTCACAATAATTAACCTGGGACAGTTTATTTGCGAAAATGTATGTATGGCCAAAAACGCACCACACCTAAAATCGGGTCAAGTTATAATTGTTCACGTTGAGTCTATAGTACTAAGATCAGCTAAGCCTTATTTGGCCACTCCCGAAGCAACTGTTCATCGTCATTATGGCGAAATCCTTGACCAAGGAGATACTTTAGTTTCATTTATGTATGAAAAGTCGAGATCTAGTGATATAACGCAGGGTCTTCCAAAAGTGGAACAAGTGTTAGAAGTACGCTCAATTGATTCAATATCGATAAACCTAGAAAAGAGAGTTGAGGGTTGGAACGCGTGTAGAACAAGAATTCTTGGAATTCCTTGGGGATTCTTGATTGGTGCTGAACTAACTATAGTACAAAGTCGTATCTCTTTGGTTAATAAGATCCAAAAGATTTATCGATCCCAAGGGGTGCAGATCCATAATAGGCATATAGAAATTATTGTACGTCAAATAACATCAAAAGTTTCGGTTTCGGAAGATGGAATGTCTAATGTTTTTTCACCCGGAGAACTAATTGGATTGTTGCGAGCGGAACGCACGGGGCGGGCTTTGGAAGAAGTGATCTGTTACCGAGTTATGCTCTTGGGAATCACGAGAGCATCTCTGAATACTCAAAGTTTCATCTCCGAGGCAAGTTTTCAAGAAACTGCTCGTGTTTTATCAAAAGCAGCTCTCCGCGGACGTATCGATTGGCTGAAAGGCCTGAAAGAAAACGTTGTTCTAGGCAGTATGATACCCGTTGGTACCGGATTCAAAGGATTAGTGCACCGCTCAAGGCAACATACGAGCATTCCTTTAAGATTAAAAACCAAAAACAAGAATTTATTCGAGGGGGAAATGGGAGATATTTTGTTCCACCACAGAGAGTTATTTGATTCTTGCATTTCAAAAAATTGATATGATACATCAGAACAATAATTTATAGGATTTCATGATTCCTAAGAGTGGATTCATACTTTTAACTTTATAACTATATAACTATGAGGCGATTCTTTTATTTGTTCCATTTACACGCGATTTGGTAATGTGATTTTTGATATTTATATATTTATAGAGTAATAAGGAAATGAAAAAAAAATAATAATAAAGAATAGAAAGAAATAAATGGGTTGGGTCATATATCAACACCCAATCTTCGAGAAAAGAGGAAAAGATAAGGTTCCGTCGGAACAGTTATTTATTTCAGGGTAATCCCGTCTTTTTTTTTTCAATGAAAAAAAGAGAGGAAGTATAGGGAGAAATGATAAGAAGATATTGGAATATTAATTTGGAAGAGATGCTGGAAGCAGGAGTTCATTTTGGTCATGCTATTAAAAAATGGAATCCGAAAATGGCACCTTATATCTCTGCAAAGCGTAAAGGTATTCATATTACAAATCTTATTAGAACTGCTCGTTTTTTATCAGAAGCTTGTGATTTAGTTTTTGATGCAGCAAGTAGTAGAAAAAAATTCTTAATTGTTGGTACCAAAAAAAAAGCAGCGGATTCGGTAGCGCGGGCTGCAATAAGGGCTCGGTGTCATTATGTTAATAAAAAGTGGCTCGGCGGTATTTTAACGAATTGGTCCACTACAGAACTGAGACTTCAAAAGTTCAGGGACTTAAGAATAGACCAAAAGACAGGAAAACTCAATCGCCTTCCGAAAAGGGATGTGGCTCGATTAAAGAGACAATTATCTCACTTGCAAAAATATCTGGGCGGGATCAAATATATGACAGGGTTACCAGATATTGTAATAATCGTTGATCAACAAGAAGAATATACGGCTCTTCGGGAATGTATCACTTTGGGAATTCCGACAATTTGTTTAATTGATACAAATTGTGACCCCGATCTGGCAGATATTTCGATTCCGGCGAATGATGACACTAGAGCTTCAATCCGATTCATTCTTAACAAATTAGTATTTGCAATTTGTGAAGGTCGTTCTAGGTATATACGAAATCCCTAATTAATAATAACATATAAAATCAAAAAGTTCTTTTGAAAATTCCATAGACTGATAAATTGATGGAATCCTTTACTATTCCTGAATCGTGCAAAATAAATTAAAAGAATTTAGGAATATTATGTGATTCATTTGTATACAAAATATACAATTCCAGTGGGCAAACCTAAACAAAAAAAGGGTTGAATCAAAATAATTTCTTGTAAGGTTTTCTTTCAGAGGACAATATGAATGTTTTCTCATCTTCCATCAACACATTAAAAGGCTTATATGATATATCCGGCGTAGAAGTAGGCCAGCATTTTTATTTGAAACTAGGTGGTTTCCAAGTTCATGCCCAAGTACTTATTACTTCTTGGGTTGTAATTGCTATCTTATTAGGTTCCGCCATTGTAGCTGTTCGGAATCCACAAACCATCCCTAGTGACGGTCAGAATTTCTTCGAATATGTCCTTGAATTTATTCGAGATGTGAGCAAAACTCAAATTGGAGAGGAATATGGTCCATGGGTTCCTTTTATTGGAACTATGTTTCTATTTATTTTTGTTTCGAATTGGTCAGGGGCGCTTTTACCTTGGAAAATCATACAGTTACCTCATGGAGAGTTAGCCGCACCCACAAATGATATAAATACTACCGTTGCTTTAGCTTTACTTACGTCAATTGCATATTTTTATGCGGGCCTTAGCAAAAAAGGATTAGGTTATTTCGTTAAATACATTCAACCAACTCCAATTCTTTTACCCATTAATATTTTAGAAGATTTCACAAAACCTTTATCGCTTAGCTTTCGACTTTTCGGAAATATATTAGCGGACGAATTGGTAGTTGTTGTTCTTGTTTCTTTAGTACCTTCAGTGGTTCCTATACCTGTTATGCTCCTTGGATTATTTACAAGCGGTATTCAAGCTCTTATTTTTGCAACGTTAGCTGCGGCTTATATAGGCGAATCCATGGAGGGGCACCATTGACTAAGTTTCGAAATCGTCTTTATTTTTTAACTTAGTGCAAAGCAATCCATACCTTTCTCAAGACAATTTACTTAATATGGACATAAATATACACATAAATAGACAAAAAGGTCGATACGATCTAGAGGAAGAATCAAAAGAAAAGGATTACGATATTGGCGGATTGTCAAAGTAAAAAAAAGTGGGGGAGAAGAGCTCGAAAAGATCTTTGTCCTAAAATGTGTTTGCCCTATTTCTATCTCCTTCCAATTAAAATTTTCTTGATATTGTCTTGATTGTTTTGTTCATTCAATTCCAATCTTAGGAGTCATAATCTGAATGAGAATTCTTTATTTGTTTACGATGTTAAAACTAAAAAAAAGAAGGGGGTTCCATGCAGTGATTCTCATTTCAGTCGACTTTATTCAATTCAACGATTGACCAAAAGAATAAGAAATCATAAATTACATGAACTTAGATTAATCAAAGGTTTTTATTTATATGCAATGATTCAGACTAATGAATTCGCCCTTTTAGATTGATTGTATCTATATTGATTGTATCTATATTGATTGTATCTATGTGGGATTTTACGAAATAAAAAGAAAAGAGTTTACAAAAAATGAGATTAAAAAAAATCGGTTGTTTAACAGAGTGAGATCCAACTGGATGTATGAAATATATATGATGTATGGAGTATATATAATGGCTAGAAAACGACTTTCTTTTATAGATGTTTCGAAAAAAAAAATGCGAATCCGATGAAATCCAAGATACGATACGAATAATTAGTTTACTTTATCGAAGAAAAACATGTATATGGAATAGTGAAAAACATGTATATGAAATAGTAGGCTAGTTCTATATGAGCGAAAAGATATATCTAATTGCTCCACTACTACTCAGAATTGAGATAGGGATTTCAATAAGAGTCCCTCCTTTTCATTTGTTTGAATTGAATAAAGAAATTCTATCAAGAAAAAGA